TCTACTTAATTTATCTAATATTAAGATAGATCTTATCTGATAATATAGTAATTCCTCTCAATTGGAAAAAATTGTCTTAAATAAAGTAAAATAAAGTAAGAAGATTTATGGAATAAAAAAATGAATTCGAATTCGATAGAATTCTATTCGATTCCATCGAAATATTTTTAAAATATTTCAAAGATTTGAAAAAAGAAAAAAAGGATATAAAATACAAAAAGAATCCTATTTAGTAATAATCATACTTTTAGGTATGAGAAGAGAACAAAAATATGAAAATTCGAATTTTTTTTGTTGTTGCTGTTTAAATTAAATATATTGATTTTATTAAATATCAATCGATCAAATATATTAATTTGTTTTTTATATACAAAAAAACTAAATAGAAACATTGGATCCTTATGATTCATGAGGGATTCCTTGAACTAAGAGTAGAGAAGGAAAAGCTTGGTTAGTATTTAATCAGATTAAGCTGGGGTAATAAATCTTCTGTCAAAAATAAAATTAACTCAAACAAATAAAATAAGTAAATAAAAAATTAAGTAAATTGAAGAAAATTTTTTTTGTTTTTAAGTCATTATCGAAATATTTCTAGTTTTATTATCAAAACTCTTTTGATAATAAAACTAGAAATATTTCGATATTTTTCTTTCTATCTTTTATACTCTCATATCTTGTTTTTATACTTTGATATCTTGTGTATTAATTCATTGAATTCATTGCAAAGAAAGTGAATAATTCAAAATTATTTTTATTTTTATTAGTATATATGAATTTGAATAATATATATTGAAGAATATAATATAGGAAAGTAGATTTCCTAATAAAGTTTTACTTTTGATTTCTAATCAAATAGAATAAAAACAAGGATTTTTCTAAATCTTTATTTCATATATCACATCACAGCGCAGATAAAAATCATTGATTTTTAATGCATTTGGGGAGATGGCTGAGTGGACTAAAGCGGCGGATTGCTAATCCGTTGTACGAGTTATTTGTACCGAGGGTTCGAATCCCTCTCTTTCCGCTCTCTATTATGTATGATTTTAGTATTTTTGGATTGAGAGGGATTTTGATTCATATGATTTTATCATCAAAAAATTATTGAAAATTTAATTAAAAAAAAATGAAGAAAAAAGAAAAACTAAGAATTTATTCCTCACGCCCAGGATTACGCCCTGGATCATTAGATAAAAATCCGAAAATAAAAAGGGAAACAAAGAATATAACTACTGTATAAACAAAAAGTTTGAGAGTAAGCATTTTAAAATCTCCAAGATCTTTTTTTTGTTTTTAAGAGAATAAATTACCTTTTCTTACGATAAAAAAACCCTTGTTTTCTTTTTTTATTTAAAAATAAAATATGAGAAAGAATCTTTTTTTTTCCAATTTTTTATTTTTATCTTAATTTAAGAATTAACTATATTTCGAAAAAAAAGGTTTGCACTCATTGGAAGATCAGAATAGACAGATAAAAAAGCTGATCCCAATTTATGGCTGTAATGATTAATTGCATATTCATTTTGATTTTGGAAATAACTATAATATAAGATAAGACATTTTTTGATATCCATTTTTGAATTGATTTATTAAAGAATCTCATATTTCATCGAAAGCTTACAGCAGCTTGCCAAACAAAAGCTAGGAGAAAAAAGAGTACAGGTACAACAGGCATAAAATCTACAATTGGATTGAAAATCGCATAAGCTTCGGGCAATTTGGCGAAGAAAGAATTACTCGGATAAAGGACAGAATTAAGACAGATACAGATTAAACTAAAGATATTAAGCATAAAAAAATTTTGTTCTTGTAGATTAGATAATTTTATTAATTTAATTGTTTTTATATTATAAGGTAAGGAAAAAATGAGAAAAACAGATTGAAAAATCCTTCTTTAGGATTTTACCAAATCCAAAACCCTTTTCTCCACTCTTATTTGAAAATGAGAATACAAGGATTTCTACTTTCATACAATATCTTAATTATACTCTGTAAAATGATCAATCAAATTTTTGATTCTATCCTGATGTTCTCTTTATTTTTATTTAATTTATATGTGTTATTTTCTTTTTTATACTATAATATGTGTTTGGATATTATGACTAGTTAATGAGGGCTCAATTTTTCTTCAAAAAAATAGAGTTCTTTTGAAAAACAAAATATAAAATTGGAGTTTAATAGAAAACTGCCTTGGATTTGAACCGATGACTTTCATCTTCAAAAACCATTTTCTATCATCCGAAAACGCGAGGAAAAGGACTAGTATTGTTTTGGGGAGTAGGAACTGGGTTTTTTATAAGTCTATTTCTCTAGGATTAGGGTAGAATCGGCCGGAGAGTCCTGATTTCGATGAACAAGAACTAGACTCATTAGATTTTTGAATGAAAAGAAACACGTTTAATGGAAATCAAAAAAGAATTCGAAATAACATATACATATGAATATGATAAAAGATTAGAAAGATATTTTTTTTTCAATAGAAAGATTTTTGGAAACAAAAGTCAAAGATGAAGGGCTAGGAGATATAATAATTCACTGTTTTTTGAAATATTTCTCTAAAGGGAATCCTGAAGAGATTCCATATTTCCATGAAGAAGAACTAAATTCATTAGATTTTTCAAATTGAAATTGAATAGACTTAAAAAATTCATTACATTTCAAACTTCATTTTTTGTACATAAAAACAAGTTTAATAGAAACAAGAATAGATTTAAGATTCATATAAATATTATGAAAGATTAAAGAGAGAGAAAGAATTCTTTTTTTTGATAATAGAAACACTTTTGAAAAGAAAAGTCAGAGATGAAAAGAAACTAGAAAAAGTCAAAAGATATTTTGAGAAATATTTCTATAAAGGAATTTCTGAAGAAATTTCATATTTCGATGAAGAAGAACTCGATTCAGATCAAGAGGAACAAGAATCAGAGGAATCAACAGAATCTGAAGAAGATATACCTTACATGGATAAGGTCGATTCTTATCAAAGAAAAACAGGTTTGACTGACGCTGTTCAAACAGGAATAGGTCAACTCGACGGTATCCCTGTAGCACTTGCGGTTATGGATTTTGAGTTTATCGGAGGAAGTATGGGATCGGTAGTGGGTGAAAAAATAACCCGTCTAATTCAATATGCTACGAGAAAATCCTTACCTCTCATTATTTGTTGTGCTTCTGGAGGAGCTCGTATGCAAGAAGGAAGTTTCACCTTAATACAGATGGGTAAAATATCTTCGACTTTATGGAATTTTCAATTCCATGAAAACTTATTTTTAGTGTCACTTCTGACATCAGGTGGTGTCACAGCCAGTTTTGGAATGCTTGGCGATACAATTATTGGTGAACCAGATGCAACCATGTACCCGAGGGTGTACAGGAAGCTGAATACTTATTGGAAAAGGGCTCGTTGGATTCAATTGTACCGCGTAATCTTTTCAAAGGTGTTCTTAGTGAATTATTGGCGTTCCACGGTATCTTTCATTTTTCTAAAAATAAATAGAGGAGGTTTTTGCTAAAAATATTATGTGCATTTCTATTCGATTTATGGAATCTTTTTGTTATATTTTTTATAATGTTTTGCTCATTTTGGTTTGAACCACGATTTTATATCGTGGAACTTGATTCTTTCACGAACAATTTCGAATTATACATTTTAACCTATAAATGTGAATTATTTCTCCTAATACTTTCCCCGGTTCCATATAGGTGATCGAAAGGATCTAGGACAACTCACCAAAGCACGAAAGCCAGGATCTTTCAGAAAGTTGATTCCTTTTTCAAGAGTGCATAACCGCATGGATAAGCTTATACTAACCCGTCAATTTTGGATCCAATTGGGGATTTTCCTTGGGAGGTATCGGGAAGAGATTGGAATGTAATAATATAGATTCATGGGTTCTCTTGGGTTCTCTATTGATTCTATCCCTATGGGATAGAAGAAGAAAATCTCTTTTTGAGAGAAAGGGATGAAAAGGATTTCTTTTTGATATTTCAACAAATTTTTCAGAAATATCTGCGTATGGATATACAAAAGTCATGGTATAATATAAAACAAATCGTTATCAACACTCCGTATTTTTTTTGCAGGACATATAATGAATCAAATATCTTTCATAACGGAGGAATCAAAAAAGATGAAACAAAATAAACTCAAAAAGATGATTCCAAGTGGAGAACAAATGGAAGAGAAACGAAAAAATATAGAGAAAGAATTACTTGAAGAAGAACTAGATTTAGATCAAGAGGAACTGGATAAAATGAATGAAGATAAACTCGAATCAGATGAAGAGGAATTCAACAAATTGATTGGAAAGAAATATACTCGAAACGAAATAGAGCAACTATTTCTTCTCGCAGAAATAGAAACAAAAGCAGAAATAGAAGAAAAAGAAAAAAACCTTGCTTATGATGAAGATGCTAATCAAAATTCAAAAAAATCAATAAAATCAGAAGAATCAACTGAATCTGAAGAATTTGAGGAATCACAAGAATCAGAAGAATCAACAAAATATGAAGAATCAGAAGAATTAACAGAATATGAAGAATCACAAGAATCAGAAGAATCAACAAAAGAATCAACAAAACATGAAGAATCAAAAGAGGCAAAAGAATATGAAGAATCACAAGAATCAGAAGGATCCACAAAATATGAAGGATCCATCTCTTTTTGGCTAGCTTCATTCCTGAGCTCTCGATTCTCTAAGGAAAAATCAGAAGAATCAGAGGAATCAACAAAATCAGAAGAATCAGAAGAATCAACAGATTCTGAGTAATCACAAGAATCAGAAGAATCAACATAACTGTCGTTTTATTTTTTTTTAATTTCTTTTTGTATTTTTTGTTATAATTGCTATGCTAACTATGTCACTTGCTAGTTTTTTTAGAACTTGAATGAAGTTAGGTTGAGATTAAAAAAAAAAGAAAGGATCTTTTTTAATATGAAATGGATATCTCCGTATCTTTCCTTACTTTGAATTTTTAACTTATACTTACTGAAAGATAATAAAATATGAAAAAACCTAAACGAGGGATTTATTCTCCACGTATGAATCGGCGTTTATCTTCTAAACGTTTTCGTTTACTTAGAACTATACGACGTAAAATACAAAAAGGACTTATTCATATTCAAGCAAGTTCTAACAATACCATTATAACTGTTTCAGATTTTGAGGGTCAGGTAGTTTCTTGGGATTCCGCTGGTACTTCTCGATTCAAAGGTCCAAAAAAACCAACACCCTATGCTGCCCAAACCGCAACAAGAAATGCTATTTATATGTTACTGAAACAGGGTATGAAAAAAGCAGCAATTAAGATAAACGGTGCTGGTCCTGGAAGAGCTGCAGCATTAAAAAGCGTTGTTCATAGTGGTGTAAAATTAAGTTTCATACGTGATGTAACACCTCTACCACATAATGGATGCCGGCCCCCTAAAAGAAGACGTGTTTAAAAAAAATCTTTTGATTAATTGAAAAAAGAAGCTCCGGTGTATAGAGAGGACCTCACCGTTTGAAAGGTAACCATAGAAACGATGGAACCATTATTTTTTTGGAATGAATATCGAATTCTTTATTTAAGAATGGGAAGAAAAGCAAGAATCGTGATGGGGAAGGTTCTAGTAGCAAAAACCATTGGAATCGATATTTGATATATTGAAGTGTTTTGTTATCGATTGACCCTAGACGTAGAAAATAATAACTGAAAGAAAAGAAATCGAATCCATTAGTTATTAGTTATTTGCAAATGTATCATTGTTTTTTTTTAATCTTCTTATTTTTTTCATTAATACACATGATTTTTCATTATTTTTTCATTATGATTGGAATGGATTTCGATTTTCTCAATTTTAGTATTAGTAATTGAATTGAGATTTTTTTTTATCTCTCTTTATTTATTTTATATAGTGAAATGGAACTTCCTTTATTAAAATTCATAAAAGGAGTTATTCTTGGAATTAATTAGTTGTGCATACATAGGTTCATTTTCCAGTAGATTCCAACCTGGTCATACCTAGTTAAACCCAACTCAGTGACCTTAATTTATTTTTTCTGGTATATACCTGATTTTTTGATTTTTCCTGATTGGAAAAATCATTCATGAAGATAGAAACACATTGGAGAAATATAGAAATATATGAAAATCACACTAATGACCCTATGGAAAAGGGTTCAGTACGCAACTGCTTGCGCGATTAAACGTTGGGTTTTTCGCAAGCAGTTCTTAGTTGATATTTCTACCGTTTTAAAATTGGTTTTAGTTCTCTCTTATGTAATTTTAATGATATTTGTAATATGTATCCTATTAATCGCGGTATTCGTTTATTGCCGGTTCTTATTTCAAATATTGAAAAATTTTTTCTCGGATTTGAACGAATAACTTTCATCTTCAAAACCCTTTTCTACCACTTCAAGAATTACTTTTTAACGTAATTAAGATCGAAGTACCCGGTTGTGCATACATAGGTTCATTTTCCAGTAGATTCCAACCTGGTCATACCTAGTTAAACCCAACTCAGTGACCTTATGCGAATTTGTAAACTGTATAGTATAATCAATATCGAATTCATTATTTAAGAATGGGAAGAAAAGCAAGAATCGTGGTTGGGAAAGTTCTAGTAGCAAAAGCCATTGGAATCGATATTTGATATATTGGAATAATTTGTTTTGTTATTGATTGACCCTAGACGGATAAAAGAATAACTGAAAGAAAAGAAATCGAATCTATTAGTTATTTGCAAAAATATTTCTGAATATAGAAATATATGAAAATCACAATGACCCTATGGAAAAGGGTTCAGTACGCAACTGCTTGCGCGATTAAACGTTGGGTTTTTCGGAAGCAGTTCTTAGTTGATATTTCTACGATTTTAAAATTGTTTTTCATTCTCTCTTATGTAATTACAATGATATTTTTAATATGTATCCTATTAATCGCGGTATTCTTTTATTGCCAGTTCTTATTTCAAGAATTGTTCAATTTTTTATTCAATTGGTAAAAAAGGGCTTTTTTTCGATTTGAACGCATGACTTTTATAGAAGAAATCAGAATAGATTACTGAGCCGTATGAGGTAGGAAACTCTCAAGTACAGTTCTAAGGGAAAGAATTCTCTATTCCGACCGGGGAGAAAAGGCCGTTCTAGAGAGCGATTCTGAAATTGCAGAGGCTTGGTCCAATCAAGCTGCTGAGTATTGGAAACAAGCTATAGCGCTTACTCCAAGCAATTATATTGAAGCACATAATTGGTTGAAGATTACAAAACGTTTCGAACTTAAATAAGAAAAGATTACTCTATATTTTTATTTTGAATTCACATTCAATTCATTAAAATGAATTTTATTTTTCTTATTTATTAGAAAATAAAAAGATATAAAATAAAAAGAAACCCATTAAAGAAATAAAATTGATTAAGAAGATCTAATCAAGAATTTGATTATAGCCTTTCCTCGAATATTTTTTTTATGTATTTGAAACTCGAATTTTCCTTTTTTTTTAGTTTATCCCAATTCCTGTATGATTCAAGAAAATCTGCTTGCTTAATTTGAGAATTTTATTTGAGAATATGCTAATTTCTGTTTCCTTGTTCAAGTGCATCAAAATATTTTCAAAAATGGAATTCTATTTTATACCTTTACGCATACCAAGAATACCTTATCACCGTGTTTTAGACGAAAAACCGACTATTGGGAATTTTTAAACTGTATGATATAATTAATATAGAATTCTTTGTTTAAGAATGGGAAGAAAAGCAAGAATCGTAGTTGGGAAGGTTCTAGTAGCAAAAGCCATTGGAATCGATATTTGATATATTGGAATAATGTGTTTTGTTATTGATTGACCCTAGACGGATAAAAGAATAACTGAAAGAAAAAAATCGAATCTATTAGTTATTTGCAAAAATAGGATAAAAAATATATGCCAATACCAAGAATACCTTATCGTGATTACGATGATGATTTAGATCGTAATGTTAATGTTTTAGATAAAAAACCGATTTGGATTGACATTTACGAACGACTTTACATAGACAGAACACTCTTTCTATGCAAAGAAATTACGACACCTTTCGCCAATCGGTTCATCGCTCTCTTGTTACTGCTGAATGAGGAAACTGATGATTATAATGATACTGATATATATATATATATAAACTCTCTTGGTGGAGACGCACACCAATCAATAGCCATTTATGATATTATAAAAGTTATGTTACCTGATGTGTGTACAATAGCTATGGGATTAGCTGCATCAGGAGCATCTTTGATCCTGGCCGGAGGAACAATTACTAGACGGGTAGCATACCCTAACGCTAGGATTTTGATTCACCAACCTAGAAGTGTCCTGACTGGCACAAATAAAAATATAGATTCCTTAATGATGGAAGCAGAGGATATGCTTGAACTTCGTAACACAATTGCGGATATTTATGCAGAAAACACAGGTAAACCTGTAGATGTTATACAGAAGGATCTGGAAAGAGACTATTTTATGTCGGCAACAGAAGCTCAAGATTATGGTATTATCGATCACATAGTAAAGTCCAAAAAAGAAAATGAAATAAAAGAGTGATTCGAGTGATTTTTTGTAAATCCATTTCAAAGTCGAATTTTCCTTTTTTGAATATGGAATATTCCATATTCAAAAAAGGAAAATTGAGAAAAAAAACATCAGGTTAAGATCGATCGAAACAAAGAAATTGGATTCTGTATAGATATATACACAATATGCCAACTATTACACAACTTCTTAGAAACGTCAGACAGCCAAAAAAAAATGGTAAGAAATCTCCCGCTCTTAAAGGATGTCCTCAGCGTCGAGGAACATGTGCTAGGGTGTATGTGCGACTCGTTCAGATCATGAATTCGAACAGATAAGAGAATTTTTCCAGTATCAACAACCAGTACTGATGAATAGGATAGTAATATAAAGGTATATTATATACCTATTTATTCTATACAAATTGATGGTTTCCATTGGTGAAAATCCAATTATTTTCGATTTGAAATAAGAAGTAATTCTCCATTGGTAGCAAAAAGTTATTCATTAAGCGGAGGAAATAGCATTAAATTAAACTGAAAGAACGGACTCATAGGGTTAGCTACCTAGCCAACTTTTCGAATGAAATGCCGTCACTGTATGGATAACTCTTAGTGTGAAAAGGGCTATTACTTTCTAATTAATAGGTAGAGCCAAAGAATATGAACTATACAAGTTCACAAAATCTTTTGATTAATTGAAAAAAGAAGCTCCGGTGTATAGAGAGGACCTCACCGTTTGAGAGGTAACCATAGAAACGATGGAACCCACTATTTTTTTGGAATGAATATCGAATTCATTATTTAAGAATGGGAAGAAAAGCAAGAATCGTGGTTGGGAAGGTTCTAGTAGCAAAAGCCATTGGAATCGATATTTGATATATTGGAATAATGTGTTTTGTTATTGATTGACCCTAGACGGATAAAAGAATAACTGAAAGAAAAGAAATCGAATCTATTAGTTATTTACAAAAATAGGCTGAATATAATATGCCTTTGGGTATACCAAAAGTACCTTATAAGTTTCGTTTAAACGAAAAACCGATTTGGATTGACATTTACGAACGGCTTTACAAAGAAAGAACGCTCTTTCTATGCAAAGAAATTACGACACCTTTCACCAATCGGTTTATCGTTCTCTTGTTACTGCTGAATTCGGAAACTGATCTTTATAATGATACTGATCCTGATATTTATATATATATGAATTCTCCCGGTGGAGGGGTACACGAATCACTAACCATTTATGATACTATAAAAACTATTTTACCTGATGTGTGTACAATAGCTATGGGAGCAACTGCATCAGTAGCATCTTTGATCCTGGCCGGAGGAACAATTACTAAACGGGTAGCATTGCCTCACGCGAGGATTTGTATTACCGAACCTAGAAGTGCTACTAGCACAAATAAAAATATAGATTCCTTAATAATAGAAGAAGAAGAGACGCTTGAACTTCGTAACACAATTGCGGGTATTTATGCAGAAAATACAGGTAAACCTGTAGATGTTATACATAAAGATATGGAAAGAGACTATGACTATTTTATGTCGGCAACAGAAGCTCAAGATTATGGTATTATTGATCGCGTAGCAAAGTTTAAAAAAGAAAATGAATAAAATACTGAGTGATCTGAGTGATTTTTTGTCAATCTATTTCAAAGTCGAATTTTCCTTTTTTGAATATGGAGTATTTCATATTCAAAAAAGGAAAATTGAGAAAAATAACATCTGGTTAAGATCGATCGAAAGAAGGAAATTGGATTCTGTATAGATATATACACAATATGCCAACTATTACACAACTTCTTAGAAACATCAGACAGCCAAAAAAAATGGTAAGAAATCTCCCACTCTTAAAGGATGTCCTCAGCGTCGAGGAACATGTGCTAGGGTGTATGTGCGGCTCGTTCAGATCATGAATTCGAACAGATAAGAGAATTTTTCCAGTATCAACGAGCAGTACTGATGAATAGGATAGTAACATAAAGGTATATTATATACCTCATTATTCTATCAACCTAATTATTCTATCAAATTGATGGTTTCCGTTGGTCAAAATCCAATTATTTTCGATTTGAAATAAGAAGCAATTCTCCATTGGTAGCAAAAAGTTATCCATTAAGCGGAGGAAATAGCATTACATTAAGCATGAAAGAACGGGCTCATAGGGCTAGCTACCTAGCCAACTTTTCGAATGAAATGCCGTCACTGTATGGATAACTCTTAGTGTGAAAAGGGCTATTACTTTCTAATTAATAGGTAGAGCCAAAGAATATGAACTATACAAGTTCACAAAATCTTTTGATTAATTGAAAAAAGAAGCTCCGGTGTATAGAGAGGACCTCACCGTTTGAGAGGTAACCATAGAAACGATGGAACCCACTATTTTTTTGGAATGAATATCGAATTCATTATTTAAGAATGGGAAGAAAAGCAAGAATCGTGGTTGGGAAGGTTCTAGTAGCAAAAGCCATTGGAATCGATATTTGATATATTGGAATAATGTGTTTTGTTATTGATTGACCCTAGACGGATAAAAGAATAACTGAAAGAAAAGAAATCGAATCTATTAGTTATTTGCAAAAATAGGCTGAATATAATATGCCTTTGGGTATACCAAAAGTACGTTATCGTCGTTTTTTCGAGGATAAACCGACTTGGATTGGCATATATGAACGACTTTACATAGAAAGAGCACTCTTTCTATGCAAAGAAATTAAGAAACTTTTCACCAATCGGTTTATCGCTCTCTTGTTACAACTGGATTCGGAAACTGATGTTTATGATGATACTGATGCTTATACTGATATCAGCATATATATAAACTCTACCGGTGGAGGAGCAGAGGCAGCTATATCTATATATGATACAATGAGGTACATTGTACCTGATGTATGTACAATAAATATGGGATTAGCTGCATCAGCAGCATCTTTGATCCTGGTGGGAGGAACAATTACTAAACGGGTAGCATACCCTAATGCTAAGGTGATGATTCACCAACCTAGCAGTGCCCGTGTTAAGGGAAATATACATTCCTTAAAAATAGAAGCAGAAGATATGCTTGAACTTCGTAACACAATTGCGGATATTTATGCAGAAAACACAGGTAAACCTGTAGATGTTATACAGAAGGATCTGGAAAGAGACTATTTTATGTCGGCAACAGAAGCTCAAGATTATGGTATTATCGATCACATAGTAAAGTCCAAAAAAGAAAATGAAATAAAAGAGTGATCCGATTGATTTTTTGTCAATCTATTTCAAAGTCGAATTTTCCTTTTTTGAATATGGAGTATTTCATATTCAAAAAAGGAAAATTGAGAAAAATAACATCTGGTTAAGATCGATCGAAAGAAAGAAATTGGATTCTGTATAGATATATACACAATATGCCAACTATTACACAACTTCTTAGAAACATCAGACAGCCAAAAAAAATGGTAAGAAATCTCCCGCTCTTAAAGGATGTCCTCAGCGTCGAGGACCATGTGCTAAGGTGTATGTGCGGCTCGCTTAGATCATGAATTCGAATAGATGAGAGAATTTTTCCAGTATCAACAACCAGTACTGATGAATAGGATAGTAACATATAAGTATATTCTATACCTAATTATTCTATCAAATTGATGGTTTCCATTGGTCAAAATCCAATCATTTTCGATTTGAAATAAGAAGCAATTCTCCATTGGTAGCAAAAAGTTATCCATTAAGCGGAGGAAATAGCATTACATTAAGCATGAAAGAACGGGCTCATAGGGCTAACTACCTAGCCAACTTTTCGAATGAAATGCCGTCACTGTATGGATAACTCTTAGTGTGAAAAGGGCTATTACTTTCTAATTAATAGATAGAGCCAAAGAATATGAACTATACAAGTTCACAAAATCTTTTGAAAAGAAGCTCCGGTGTATAGAGAGGACCTCACCCTTTGAGAGGTAACCATAGAAACCACTATTTTTTTGGAATGAATATTGAATTCTTTATTTAAGAATGGGAAGAAAAGAAAGAATCGTGGTTTCATAGTAGCAAAAGCCATTGGAATCGATATTTGATATATTGGAATAATGTGTTTTGTTATTGATTGACCCTAGACGGATAAAAGAATAACTGAAAGAAAAGAAATCTAACCCGTTAGTTATTTTATTCAATAAAATTCAATTTTATTCAATGAGCAGAGTGAGACGAGGATATATAGCTCGAAGACGTCGAAAAAAAAATCGTTCCCTTGTATCAGGTTTTAGAGGAGCTCATTCAAGACATACTCGAATGATTATTCAACAGAAAATGAGAGGTTTGTTTTACTCTCATCGAGATAGAGGCACTAAAAAGAGGTATTTTCGTCGTTTGTGGATCACTAGAATAAATGCAGTAACTCGTGAAAACCAAACATTTGATAGTTATTGTAAGTTTATCCACAATCTGTATAAGAAGCAATCTTTTCTTAATCGTAAAATACTTTCACAAATATCTATATCAAATAAGATTGGTTTTTGTAAGATTTCTAATAAAATATTTAAACCTAATAAGGTTTATGAAGAGATACTCAAATAATTTATTAGTAATGATTAAAACAGGATTCCCCGGGGAATGAACTCCGGGAAGATCCGGGAAGATATAGAAGAAAAAAAATTCAGATAAAAATTAATACGAAAATATTTCAAGAAGATTTTTTTCCTTTTTTTTATTTATAACATTAAGAATCCAATCTGATTTCTAAGCTTTTTCAAACAAAATATTTTAACTTGAGTTCTAATTTGAGGTTTTGAGTCAATTGGAAAATAGGCTTATGGATTTATCGTTTTATGATGAGTAGTTCTTGAATTTGTTTTTTAAAGGATTAAAAGGAGTAGTCCCTGGTTCGGTTCCGAGAGGAGGAACTCTCGGCTCCGTTTTAGGATTAGTTTTGAATCCTTCCTTTTTAGTCCATGGTTTAGTCCATGGGAAAGCAGGAACTCTCGGCTCCATTTCAGGATGAGTTTTTCTTTTATTTCTGTTTTTCTTTTTTTCTTTTTTTTTTCTACGACGTTCTAAGATCTCGCGCCATTTCTTCTTAAAATGTAGCTCATTTTCAATAAAAGGTAATAAAGCTAAAAAACGAGCTTTTTTTATAGCATTAGTCATTAATCGTTGGTGTCTCAAGGTTAATTTAGTAACTCGTCTAGGTATGATTCTTCCTGCTAAACCAATAAATCGACCAATTGAATCTATATTCCTATAATGGATTTCCTTTCTTGATCCGATGAAAAAACGCATATTACGTTGGTTAAAAAAGTCTTCCGAATATCTAGAATATTTATAACGAGATTCAAATTCACGATGAATAAAAAGGTATTTCCGAAGAGAAATACATTGATACATTTTCCGTAAACGAGATTTTTTGGATTTAGGAAAATCTTGTCTGAATTTATGAAAAGGGTTATTGAATTTACCAAGAAGTTGCTTAGCTTTATGAACAAAAGGTTGCTTGGCTTTACGAACAAGAGGTTGCTTAGCTTTACGAACAAGAGATTGCTTGGCTTTACGAATACGAAGAGGTTGCTTAAGTCTATCCATGGTTTATTTCTTATCTATAAAATTCGATTTCTTGATTCATTTAAGATCCAACTAAAATAGGTTTTGATTCAGATATCATTTCTTAATTTCATTTATATATATATATAAATATATATATTTATATATATACAAATGATATAATCTCCACGTTAAAATGAGATTAGGTTTAATAGATATTCTTTCCATTTATATATATGATTTATATATATGTATATTATATATTTTATATATAATAATATGGTAAGTTCTTACTTTATTTATTGCTTTCAAAAACTTATTTATTGCTTTCAAAAATAGAAAACATGATGTTTGTTTTCTTTGGTCTATTTCTTTATTTTTATTTCCATATGAGTCGTATGTTTGTTACAATAGCGACAAAATTTTCTCAATTCTAATAAATTGAGTGTATTAGAACGATTCTTTTGAGTAATATATCTAGAAATACCCATTGATTTCTTATTGATACTTCTTCGAACACAACTAGTACATTCCAAAAAAACTCTGACTCTTACATCTTTCCCTTTAGCCATGAACCTCCTTTATATCTTTTGATTGGTTTAACTTAAACTCTCCTATTTTCGGTTTTTGAATCGAAAAAGAAGAAAAAATCAGTAAGAATTCTTAACTAGTTATTACATTTCTAAAGATTTTTTTGACATGAAATTATCTAGTTAATTTAATATGTATTATTTTAATTAATAAAAACATAGAATAAAAATTAAGTAATAGAATTTCTTTCTAAATTATCTAGTTTGATTGGAAATCTTTATAACTTACTTATTTCAGTCTCTTCTTTTAAATTATTATTTCGTCTAGCTTACGCTAGACTAATGAATCCCATTTTTTCCAAAATTTGATCTTGAGTGGGCTTACTGGATTTCTATTCACTGGGTTTTGGATGAGCTAAACTTATGTCTTTTATCTATCGTAAAGATTTGAAAAAAGAATCGTCACATGGAATTCTATTCTCCTTCATTTCTCCACATATTAATAACTAAAATCAAAAAAAAGGAAATGATAAAGCATCTGGGAATAAACGGTTTATTTCTATTAATAGACCTGCTAAAGAACCAAACCATAGAGTACTTATCACAGGTGCCACAGAGAGATATGTCTTTATATCTTGCATTGCAAATTCTCTTTCATTATTTTATTGGAATACATGTATGGTCAGATGCTTTAGTTCAAGATTTTTTGAATTGATTTTTCCTTTTTTTTACCCTCAATTCCTATCTAAAATTGATATGTACAATGAATCCATAGATAAGAATTTCCTGTCCCACCTAACAAACAAAAGAAAGAAGCCCAGCATTACTGCTCAAATATGAATTCTTCATTTATAGGTTAGATTGCGTTTCAGATGTATATTATTTATTATAGTATTATAGTAAGTATTATAGTAATAAATGACAAGAAACTTTGATATATATAGAGAAGAAAATGATCATATATATGGAAAATAAAACAAGGATTTTGTAAAATGACATTGTACAGCAAGTTCGAAAAGGGGTGTAGCGCAGCTTGGTAGCGCGTTTGTTTTGGGTACAAAATGTCACAGGTTCAAATCCTGTCATCCCTACCTATTACTTTTGCTATGGGAAGTGAAGAGGAATTCATTAAGATCGTGGATTTGCGGATACTATATGTATAAGAAATGCGTTAGGATAGAAATAGAAAAAGCGCTCTTAGTTCAGTTCGGTAGAACGCGGGTCTCCAAAACCCGATGTCGTAGGTTCAAATCCTACAGAGCGTGATTTCGTCTATACAAAAACAAAACGAAGTCAAATTCAAACTGAAATTGAACCTCGGCTTCGAAAAAAGTCAATAAAACAAAAAAGAAAATTGATTAAATCAAAGGTCCAACTGATCACCACGTCTGTATTGTAAATATGCAGTTACGAATAATCCTGCTAAAGTGATAGGAATTAGGCCTAAGACAATTCCAAATAGAAAAACTTCAATCATTTTGGTTTGAGCAGATAAAAAAAGGTTAAGATCTATCTTTAAATATTAATCTGAATTATCCATGAATCTCAATGACCAAGAAAATAATTGGCAATTTTTGCAGAAAGAGCCATAGAATACATGAAATCCCTGATAAAGATTTTTATGAATTTTTCATTCAATTCATTTCAAAAAAGATTTTTATGAATTTTTCATTCAATTCATTTCAAAAAAGATTTTTATGAATTTTTCATTCAATTCATTTCAAATAAGTCGTATCTTTCTTAAACCAATAAATAGAACTAAGGTTATAGTTAAAGCAGCCAGTAAAAAACTGAAATAACTAGTTATAGTAAGCATAAAAAGGCTAAATTCAATATGTTTTTTTACTACATATATTGATAAAATACTTACCTAAGTTCCAAATAGGATAGTAATCAGAACTATATATATAATAGAATCAATTATTTGAATTCCGATGAGAAATTCACGATTCATTGATCATTATCGATAAAATACTAAAAAAAAGAATTGAGTGATTTAATCATAAAAAAAATGGATTCATTAGATATGATCTCGATTCATTTTTTGATTCCGAGCCAATAAATTAATTGTCAATCTTGTCAATTGAGTAAATTAATTGAGTAAATTAATAGTATCAAAAAAAAGCTGTGTTATGCAAAATTATGTCATTTCATTTTATTTAAATGAGAATTTAAACATGATGAAATCCTATTTTTATTTTAAAGAATTTTTGAAAAAAAAAGAGTTGATTTGAAAAGAATTTCTATTTGAATCATTTCTTTTAATAATTGATCATGAATAAAAATTGTTCCAAGAATATCTTCTTTCTGTCCTATGCTTTCTTTATTTTATTTATTATTATCTACCATTTTTTATTTCTAAATTCTGTATTTACTAAATTATTTATGATTATTTTTGATTCTAACATACCACCGAATTCCTTGAAATGAAAGGATTCAAATAAGAGTTATAAAATTCACATATATACACAAGAGTAATCTGTTTTTTTATTTATTGACTCTAATCAATTCAAAATATCTTTTCTCTATAAAGGACCCGAAATACCTTATAAATACAGCAGTTAAGAAGAGGCAATACAAAAGTATTGTAAACTGTATGGCCGACTTCCACGTAATAACTCTACTAAAGGGGATCCTATTAGTGGAATGGCTTTAGGTACACCAGTAATGATATTGACTGCCCAATAACCCATTTGGTCCCGAGGTAAGGAATAACCAGTTACATGTCGTTAATACAGCCAAAACCACACCTGTAACCTAAGTGAATTTGCGGAAATCCACCAGATACACATGAAATACGTGTAGAATCATCATTAGAACCATTATACTTGCTGACCATTGATGAACGAGTTGACTTCAGTCATTATATACTGCACAGAAGAGAAAGCTTCTGTAACAGTAGGATGTTAGTAAAAAGTCATAGCAAA